ACAATTTGAAAGAACCGAGTCGACCACTAGAACTCCTAGTCTTAGAGCCAGAAAAAGATAGGTTTACTCTTTCTTCACTTGAATTCAAATCCCCATCCGAACTCAAAAGCGGATTGGTCTTTTGTTGGAAAAATCCAAGAATCCGAAGTGAATTCTCGTGTCGTAAGAAAAAAAATAATAATCTGGGAAGAATAAATTTTTTTATTGAACGTGTTGATTCATATTTATTTTGACTACTTTCTCATATTTTATCATATTCTATTCATTCATTTTTATTCGACCTTCCCGGAGTTCATTCTCCGGGCAACTCCGTTTAACCGGTGGATTCCTTCCAACTTACTTCTTTTATGATCTCATTGGAAATCATATAAAGACAATTCCTATTTGAGATAGCTATTTGTGCAAGTATTTTACGATTAAGAATCAACTGTCTCTTGTACAGATCATTTATTAACCTACTATAACTATAGCATACCCCCTTTTCACGAATTGCTGCATTTATTCGAGTGATCCACAAACGACGAAAATTTATTTTTTGCTTATCCCTATCGCGATGAGCCGAAACCAAAGCTCTTATTTTTTGTTGAGTAATAGTTCGAGTAAGTCTTGAATGAGCCCCCCGAAAGCTTGATGCAAATAAACGAATTTTTGTTCTACGTCTCCGAGCGATATATCCCCGTCTAATTCTGGTCATTGAATAAATGAAACTTTAACGAATAACTAATAGATTTCCTTTCTTTCAGTTATTCTTTTGGCCCTTTCCTAGTATATTAATAACAAAACGGATTTTTCCAATGTATAAACTAAAAATTCCAATGGCTTTGGCTACTATAACCTTCCCAACCACGATTTTTTTCTAGGCATTTCACCTCGAAATACGATATACTAGGTATTAAAAAAAAAATAGCATGATAAATAAATAGTGGATTCCATCGTTTCTATGGTTACTTCTTAAACGGTGAGGTCTTTTCTATACACCGGAGCCTTTACTTCATTTAATCAATGTTATTGCTAACTTGTATAGTTCACATTCTTTGGCTCTACCCATAAATTATCCAGTAATAGGTCTTTCACAACGAGCTCTACCTATACAGTAACGGTATTTAATTATGAAAGTTGGCTGGGTAGCTGACCCTGTTAGTCCGTTCTTGCAAGAGGGGTCTATGTTAACTAAGATTTCCTCCGCTTAATGGATAACCATTTGCTACCAATGGAGAATTGCTTCTCATCTTGAATTGAGGTGAGTGGTTTTACACCAATAGAAACCATAAATTTCATACAAAATAAAAGGAATATGATCAATTTTATTATCTTTTTAGATAATAAAAAAGAAATGTAGTTCATTTTTCCGTTCTATCCTATTTGATCATTTATATTTGAACATTGTTCTCTTTCCTTTGTTCTAGTTCATGATCTGAACGAGTCGCACATACACCCTAGTACATGTTCCTCGACGCTGAGGGCATCCCCGAAGTGCGGGGGATTTTGTGACATTTCTAATTGGCTGTCTTGTATTTCTAATAAGTTGTTTAATCGTTGGCATGTTGAATCATATACATAATGGGCTGGTTTAGATCGATCCTAACCGTATGATTATGAATTACTTTTATTCAATAGAATAGGAAATAAAAATCATTCATCATAGAATATTAAAATGAAACTCGGCAGGGTTAATTTTAAATTACGAATTGACGAGAAATCCAGGCTATTGTCATTCAACCGCTACAAGATCAACAATTCCATAAGCTTGGGCCTCTGTTGCTGACATAAAAACATCTCTTTCCATGTCTTCGGATACAACCCATAAGGGTTTGCCCGTTCTTTGTACATAAACCCTTGTCAGGGTTTCACGTAGTTTCAGCAGTTCTCCCACTTCCAGGATGAATTCTCCCGTTGCTACTTCAGAAAAAGAACCAGCAGGTTGATGGATCATTACCCTGATGATATAAGATAATAAAAGGTTTCTCTAGATGAGGGGAAGATAAAAGAAAGATAAAAGAATAACAAGAAAAAAAAAGATAGAATCGAACAACCGTACGGGCATTATCCATTGCATACGGCTCTACAATAACATTGACCCTTACCTTCAAAAAAAATAGGATCGATCATACCCCGATAGGTAAATGATCAACTTACCACCCTTCCTTTCGGAGGAATTCAAAAATACTATGATGGCTCCGTTGCTTTATATATTTATTATATTTTTTGTCTGTGATTTGTCTGTCATTCAGCAATCCCAAAGTTGCTTTTTTGTTTGATCAAATAAACCAAGGAAAAAAGAATCTTTTTTTTTTTCGCTCTATACTCTCTAGAAGACTATAAATATTCTTAAGAGACCTCTGGTGTGAAAAAAAGTTTGTGACGCTGAACTGGACTTCCGATAATAAAATAGGAAATACCTTTTTCTCATATTACTCTCTCGATACATAATCTAATGTTTCGAAAACAAAATTTATTATATCGAATTCAAAGTGCCATGCTATTATTACTTAATATTCAT